ATGTAAAAGACTTAAAGACGGAATTAACAGTTTGGATAATATATCCAAATTCATTTCTTCTTGATTGAATTGATTGAAAGGTATTCCTATAGCTCCAATAAACAAGGTAAATAGTACCAAAACAAGCATCGGAAATAATATAGTATTATCCGATTCCTGGGGATAGGAAAAAATTCTTTTAGTACCAAAATGATTAATAGTAATAAAAGGACACGTCATCTTTCTTACAGTACCACCAGTTTGGTATATTTTCTTCCAAAAAAAACAAAAAAAAGAAGCTCTTTCATTATTATTTTTATTATTTATTGTTAATAAAGGTAATAAACGCATTTTTTTTTTTAAGATTTTTGATCCCTGTTTACCCCATAAAGATATTGAATAGAATGCGCTGCTTTTTTTACCACTATAATTTTGAAAATAAATATTTAAATGCCCTTCAAAAGTAAGTAAATAAACCCGAAACATATAAAATGCAGTTAATCCTGCTGTGGAAAAAGCTATTATTGCGAAAATAGGTGAATACGACCAACTATCATTAAGAATTTCATCTTTGGACCAAAAACAGGCGAGAGGTGGAATACCACAAAGAGAAAGGGTTCCTAATAAAAAAGCAATTTTTGTAATTGGAACATGTTTTGTTAAACCACCCATAAGAACCATATTTTGACTCTTATCCGGAGAATAGCCAACAATACCTTCCATTGAATGAATAATGGATCCAGATCCTAAAAACAACAATGCTTTCGAATAAGCATGAGTAATCAAATGAAATAAAGCGGCTCGATAGGAGCCCATACCTAAAGCTAACATCGTATAACCCAATTGAGACATTGTAGAATAAGCTAAACCTCTCTTAATATCTTTTTGAGCAAAAGCTAAAGTAGCTCCTAATAGTACTGTTATTATACCTATCAAAGCTATTAGCTTCATTATGTAAGGTATAACTACGAAAAGAGGAAGAAGTCGAGCTACAAGAAAAATTCCCGCTGCTACCATGGTAGCAGCATGTATTAGAGCCGAAATAGGGGTAGGTCCTTCCATGGCATCCGGTAACCACACATGAAGGGGGAATTGCGCCGATTTAGCAATTGCACCGGAAAATAATAAGAAAGCGCACAAGGTAACAAATAAAAAATGAACCTCATTATCATTATTATAAATCAAGTTATTGAATATTTCAAACAAATCCTGAAATTCGAAACTGCCTGTTATCCAATAAAGACCTAAAATTCCTAATAATAAACCAAAATCGCCTACACGATTAGTTACGAATGCTTTTTGACAAGCATTGGACACAATAGGTCGTGTGAACCAAAAACCTATTAATAGGTAAGAGCACATTCCAACCAATTCCCAAAAGATATAAATTTGGATTAAATTCGAACTGGTAACTAATCCCAGCATTGAAGTATTGAAAAAACTCATATAAACAAAAAATCTCAAATAGCCTTGATCATGAGACATATAACTGTCACTATAAACAAGAACCAAAATTCCAACCGTAGTAATTAATATTAACAAAATAGAAGTAAGTGGGTCAATCAAGTGCCCGAACTCTAAGGAAAAATCATTGTTGATGGTCCAAGACCATACATATTGATAAATGGAACTGCTATTTATTTGCTGAATAAACAGATCGGTCGAAAAAACCATAACTATACTTAACAATAAAACACTGGGAAAAGCCCATATACGGTGAAGCTTTTTTGTTGACACCGGAAAAAGTAGCAGTCCCATTCCTATTAACATAGGGACTGGAAGTGTAACGAAAGATATAATCCATAAATATTGATATGTATGTTCCATAAAAAAAATATTATTATTTTTAATAAAAAAAAAAAAAAAAATGAATTAAGTTTAACTTATTTTATAACTGTCTTGACAATTTTTATTTTTAATCACTATAGAAAATAGAACCTTTGATGCCTTCAATCCAATTTAAAGAAGTACCAGGTAGATAAAAATGTGTAAATTTTGACTGATCTAGTTTAGATCATATGTTTGGGCTGGATAATGTATCAAGGTATATACATTAAATTAGATAAGATTTTTCAATTTTAAAGACTTTTAAAGTCCGGAACAGAACTCGAAACTTTTTTGTTATATTATATGTCCATAAATCAATACCTAATGGAGTTGCTAAACCTTAACACAAATTTTCTACCTAACGAAACCCTAAGGATTAATACAATAAAATAGTTTCAGAAATCCCTTGAATGGAATGTTGAAATTGAAAAAATGAAAAAAAAAAAATGAATTTTTTTTTTTCATTAATTTTAATGTTTCTAAAAAAATATTACATTGAATTAACTCCTTCAAGCTCGCCGATTGAATAAAAAAAAGGTTATTATAATTTTGAGCAAGCCGCCATGGTGAAATCGGTAGACACGCTGCTCTTAGGAAGCAGTGCTAGAGCATCTCGGTTCGAGTCCGAGTGGCGGCATAACATTTTTAAATTATCTATTTTTAAATTATCTAATTATTAAATTATTAAAAGGATAGAATAAATCATATAATGAATTCAATTCCGTATGTAGAATTATGGATAATTAAAGTATTCCCCCCTTTTTTTTATGATATTTTTGACTTTAGAACATATATTAACTCATATATCTTTTTCGGTCGTTTCAATTGTAATTATAATTCATTTTCTAACCTTATTAGTTAATGAATTCGTGGGACTCTATGATTCGTCAGAAAAAGGCATGTTAACTACTTTTTTCTGCCTAACAGGATTACTAATTACTCGTTGGATTTATTCGGGACATTTACCAATAAGTGATTTATACGAATCATTAATATTTCTTTCATGGATTTTCTCTATTATTCATATGGTTCCATATTTTAAAAAACATAAAAATTATTTAAGCACAATAACCGCACCAAGTACTTTTTTTACCCAAGGCTTTGCTACTTGGGGTCTTTTAACCGACATGCATCAATCTAAAATCTTAGTACCTGCTCTCCAATCCCAGTGGTTAATAATGCACGTAAGTATGATGGTATCGGGCTATGCAGCTCTTTTATGTGGATCATTATTGTCAGCAGCACTTCTAGTAATTACATTTCGAAAAGTCATAAGAATTGTTGGTAAAAACAATAATTTATTAAATGATTCATTTCCCGTTGATGAGATCCAATACATGATGGAAAAAAAAAGTATTTTTAAAAATACTTTTTTTCCTTCTTCTAGGAATTATTACAGGTTTCAATTGATTCAACAATTAGATCATTGGGGTTTTCGTATTCTTAGTATAGGGTTTCTTTTTTTAACCATAGGTATTCTTTCAGGAGCAGTCTGGGCTAATGAAGCATGGGGATCATATTGGAATTGGGACCCAAAAGAAACTTGGGCATTTATTACTTGGACCATATTCGCGATTTATTTCCATACTCGAACAAATAAGAATTTGGAAGGTTTAAATTCTGCAATTGTCGCTTCTATCGGTTTTCTTATAATCTGGATATGCTATTTTGGGGTTAATTTATTAGGAATAGGACTACATAGTTATGGTTCATTTACATTAAATTAATATCTAATTGAATTGAAGAAAGAGTTTGACAAATATAACCATAGGACAGCTTAACATATATATAAGAAGCTTCAGGTAAGTCGTTGAGAACCTTTTGAATCACTCCATTACTTGAGTGATTCAAAAGGTTCTCGCAAATGCTAAACATATCTGATTACAATTTCATTTTTTTTTTTATTTTATAATAATTTTATAATAACTAATAACTACCTATAAAATTATAAGAATTACCTATAAAAAAAAAAAATTAGCTATAAAAATAATTAGATAGAATAGCTTCGACCTTGTCAACTGATAATGAGAAAACGAAATCCGGATAAATACCAATACTGATTACAGGCAGAAGGATAGCAATCGAAACAAATAATTCTCGTGGTCCAGAATCAAAAAAATAAGAATTTCTGGCATTAAACAGCTTGTATCCATAGAACATCTGGCGTAACATAGATAATAAATAAATAGGAGTCAATATCGTTCCAACTGCCGTTACAAAAGTAATTAGTATTTTTGGCATTAAAAAATATTTTTTGGCGGTAATTATTCCAAAAAATACTACCAATTCCGCAAAAAAACCGCTCATGCCCGGTAATGCAAGAGAAGCTAATGATAAGATACTGAACATCATGAATATTTTTGGCATTAGGGTAGCCATTCCGCCCATTTCGTCAAGATAAACAAGACGTATTCTATCATAACTTGTTCCTGACAAGAAAAAAAGCGCAGCGCCGATAAATCCATGAGATATTATTTGTAAAATGGCCCCGTTGAGTCCCATATCGCTTATAGAGCAAATTCCTATAATTGTAAAACCCATATGAGATACAGAAGAATAGGCTATTCTTTTTTTTAAATTTTTTTGACCAGAAGATGTTGAAGCTGCATAGATTATTTGTATTGCGCCTACTATTATCAACCAAGAAGAAAATATAGAATGGGCGTGGGATAATAATTCCATATTTATTCGAACCAATCCATATGCTCCCATTTTTAATAAGATTCCAGCTAAAAGCATACAAGTACTGTAATGTGCTTCTCCATGGGTGTCTGGTAACCATGTATGTAAGGGTATAATCGGTGATTTGACAGCAAAAGCAATAAGAAATCCAATATAGAATAGTATTTCCAAGGTCACAGGATATGATTGATTAGCTGATGTTTCAAAATTGAATGTTGGTTCATTGGAAGCATAGAAAGCGATACCTAAGGCCCCCATTAATAAAAAAACGGAACTTCCTGCAGTATACAAAATAAATTTTGTAGCTGAATACAGACGTTGCTTTCCCCCCCACATGGCTAGAAGTAGATAAACAGGAATTAATTCTAACTCCCACATAATGAAAAAAAGTAAAAGATTTTGAGAAGAAAACAATCCTATTTGACCACTATACATTGCTAACATCAAAAAATGAAATAATCGGGAATCCCGAGTAATTGGCCGAGCCGCTAAAGTAGCTAAAGTGGTGATAAATCCGGTCAGTAAAATAGGTCCTAGAGAAAGTCCATCTATTCCTAATCTCCAGTAAAAATCAAAAAAACTAATCCATTTATAAGACTCCGTCAATTGGATTAAGGGATCGTCCAATTGGAAATAATAAGAGAATGCATAGGTCATTAAAAGGAGTTCTAGTACACATATAAATATAGTATACCACCTAATTACCTTATTTCCTCTATGAGGGAAAACGAAAATCAAGAAACCCGCGGATATTGGTAAACCTACAAATATTGTTAACCAAGGAAAAGAATTCGTGGTAAAGACAAGATACACTTGGACAAGAAAAACCCGTACTCGAAAACCTAATCTATTTTTTTTTAGTATTATTTTTTTTTTGAGTACGGGTTTTTGTCGGTAAACAAAAAATCAAATGTATTCAAGTGGTTTTTTCTGGAAAGTATTAATAAGCTAGACCCATGCTTCGAGTTGTTTCATGCCATAGATAAACTCGAACACTCAAGAAATCAGTTGGACAGGCGGATTCGCATCTCTTACAGCCAACACAGTCTTCTGTTCTTGGAGCAGAAGCAATTTGCTTAGCTTTACACCCGTCCCAAGGTATCATTTCTAATACATCCGTGGGGCAGGCCCGGACACATTGAGTACACCCTATACATGTATCATAGATTTTTACTGAATGTGACATTGGATCTATAATTTTTTTTTTTTTTACGTCATAAATTTTCGATCTAGTAAATTTTTAAATGAATCATATATTTAGACACCAGATGAATCAATGATTTATCATAATTTGTCTATTCAATTTCGGATCGACTCATGAGATAGAACCAAGATACTTTAATTTCTTACGTTTTCGTAAACATTATCAGATACGCTATGTATTATAGATGTCAATTCAAATTAATGAATCTAAATATTTTATATGATTAATACTACTTTATATGATTAATACTACTTATTCAACAAATTCAATTGATTGATACGGATTGATTTTCTGTTACGATAAATTGACGAAACTATAGCCGGCCCGATAGCTGCTTCAGCGGCTGCGATAGATATAACAAAAATTGATAAAATATTTCCTTTTAATTGTCGACTATCAAAAAAATCAGAAAATGTTACGAAATTTAGATTGACGGCATTCAATATAAGTTCAAGACACATAAGGGCTCTAACCATATTTCGACTCGTGATCAATCCATAGATACCGATAGAAAATAAATAAGCACTCAAACCAAGCACATATTCGAGCATCATCGCCCAACTCCTTATCGATTTCGATTTATTTCAATATGAACAATGAACAACAATTTAACATCAACAGATTAGATTGACTAGAATAAGAATATCACAAGTACAAAACAAAAAAAAAATAGATTGGAATATAGATCGAATAAAAGAATTTATATATGAATAATCTTAAAATAAATGTGATAACATAGAATAAAGTCTGATTTGGATTGCGATTGCCAATTTAAAAGATTTATTACTGACGAGCCGTGGCAATCGCACCTATCAAAGCAACTAAAAGAATTATTGAAATAAATTCAAATGGAAGAAAAAAATCTGTTGATAAATGAATTCCAATTTGTTGACCATTACTTACCAAATCTTGCTCTATAATCTGGTTTGCTCTTGTAGTCCAAATAATCCCATACCATGTTGTATTTGAAATAATAGTAATTAGTAAAACAAAAAGACTTGTACAAATTAGAGAAGTAAGACCATTCCCAACAGTCCAAAGATTGAAATCTTTGTAATATTCTGAACCATTCATGAACATCACAGCAAATAAAATTAAAACATTTATAGCTCCCACATAAATAAGGAGCTGCGCCGCAGCTACAAAATGAGAGTTTGATAAAATATAGAATAAGGATATACAAACAAGAACCAATCCTAATGAAAAGGCAGAAAAAATGGGATTGGTAAGTAATACCACTCCTAGACCTCCTAATATAAGACCTAATCCTAGAAAGACTAAAAGAAAATCATGTATTGGTCCAGGTAAATTCATTGTACGTAAAATAAAAGATAAAAAAATCAAATTCTTTTTTTTTTTTTCATGACTTTATTGACCCGACCAGGAAAAACTTATTTAGAACGGGTTCCTAATTGAATTAAATCCTAAAAGGTTTAAATTACTGTAGTACCCCTATCGGACTAATCTCATTCTTTCTCGAAAAAAATAAAAATTGACACTTTAATTTTTATTTCTATTTCGAAATAGAAATAATTATGGATAGAATTATGACTATATTAATAGATTTTCAATCCAAATTAAGCTGCGCTGCAATTCTTACCAATCAATCAAATCCAATCGCTAGTTGGGATTTGTAGCTTTTGTAGTTATTGACCAAACAAAATGAAAAAAAAAATATTTCAGACTTTTAGATCAAACCTAGATCTTTGTTTAATGATTAAAAATGACTCTTCAATCAATCTTTAATCAAAGGGGGTTTGCCCATTTTGATTAAAGATTGAGGTGAATTCAAAATTGTTCGAATTGTATAATCGTCAATTACTGACATTGGTAAACGACCTAAAGCAATTTGGTTATAATTCAATTCGTGACGATTATAGGTAGAAAGTTCATATTCTTCAGTCATTGATAAACAATTAGTTGGACAATACTCAACACAGTTGCCACAAAATATACAGATTCCGAAATCAATACTGTAATTAAGCAATCGTTTCTTTCGAATATTAGTTTCCAATTCCCAATCAACAACAGGTAAATCTATAGGACATACACGAACACATACTTCACAAGCAATGCATTTATCAAATTCAAAATGGATTCGACCGCGGAAACGCTCCGATGTGATTAATTTTTCATAAGGATATTGAATAGTTACAGGTAAACGATTTACGTGGGATAAGGTAGTCATGAAACTTTGACCAATGTACCTTGCAGCCCGTATGGTTTGTTGACCATAATTCATGAACCCAGTTACCATAGGGAACATATCGTGAATCTCTATGAATAATTTTATATTTGTTTCTTTATCTTGTTTGAGACAAACTATAAATATAGAAAAGAATTACTTTATAGTGAAAAGAGTTGGGAAGAGGTTGTTAATAATAGATTGCCAAGAGAAATAGGTAAAAGAAATTTCCATCCAAGATTTAATAGTTGGTCCATTCTTAGTCTAGGTAAAGTCCATCTTGTTGTGATAGGAATGAACAAGAACAAATAAGTTTTAACCAATGTAATAAGAATACCCATTGTTGTTCCAAAGACTCTACCTACTTTATTTATTTCAAAATCAAAAAACTCCGGAACGGATATGTACGGAATAGAGATATTCCAACCGCCCAAGTAAAGAACTGCTACAAATAATGAAGAGACTAATAAGTTTAGATAGGAAGCAACATAAAATAAACCAAATTTGATACCCGAATATTCGGTTTGATAACCTGCTACTAATTCTTCTTCTGCTTCTGGTAAATCAAAAGGTAATCTCTCACATTCTGCTAGGGAAGAAATGAAAAAAATGATAAATCCTATAGGTTGACGCCACAAATTCCATCCCCCAAAACCATATTTTGATTGTGCCTCAACTATATCAACTGTACTTGAACTGTTAGATAATCATAGTCGGTGATGACATCACTGTTCCCATCGCTATTACAGAACCATACATGAGATTTTCACCTCATATGGCTCCTCGAAGGCCATAAATAAATCTAAGGGCCAGATCATATTATTTATCTCGATATATTTGTAGGATAAATAGGATACAAATCTATCGGATGCCCCCCCAATTCCAAAATTTGACCAATGTAATTCTGTCTGTTATAATACTAAAATAAAGTACTTCTGAATTGATCTCATCTTTTAAGAATTTCAATTTTTCTTTCTTGAGCAATAACTTAAATCTTTCAATAAAATACTTCTTGTAGAAATACCAATAAATATTTTAACCTATCATTTTCGATTACGAAAAATAATTAGACAGTCCATTATTTCATGAATTATGACACGAATTCGATTTCTATTAATATCGATATAGGAAAGAAAGAAGAAAAAGGATCTCTTTTTTTTCTTTTTCTATTGTAATTCTATTCTTTTTTTGTTCCTATTCTTCCTTCTGAAAAAAAAAAGGGTAAAGGATTAGTTCGTTCCTGATAGTCATTTGTTTAATTGGTGGATAGGAGCGTACTCTGGATCGGAATCATGGGGAGTACTGCCTGATCATTTCTACTAATTTAAAGCCCCAATTAATATTCTTTTATTTTGGATAATTCTATTACTAATCTTTTATGTATCTTGGTGTTCCTAACCATCCACTCATTTTTATTTTTACTCAACTGCTCGGTAGCATTACAGTAATATATATATATATATAAATAATAGTAAAAACTCACTAAGGTTGATTCTTTGAGCCCGCTTTCAAGCCAGGATGACTAATCAACCAATTTTGGGACAAATGATCTCATCTTCTTATGTTTATTTCTGCTTTACTGTTGTACATAAGAAATGAGTCTCGATTTTTTTTACTGCAAATTTAGAAGCTGTTTTCTTTCACTCATATAACTATCTAATTTAGTTCATCAATTCAAATGATGAATAAAAAAATAAAGATATATATTCAATTAATTTTACCTTCTTCCTATATAAAGAAAAAGGGAATAGGGAAAAATTTTTGTTTCAACGAATCGCACGTAGAGATATGGATAATACACAGAGAGTTAATGGTATTTCATAACTAATCGATTGAGCGGCAGCTCGTAGACCACCTAAAAAGGAATATTTATTATTTGATCCATATCCTGACATAAGAAGTCCAATGGGAGCAATACTTGAAATGGCAATCCATAAAAAGACGCCGATATTTAGATCTGCTAAAACAAAGTGATAGCCAAAAGGAATTACTGAATAGCTTAATAGCGTTGATATGACTGCTATGGATGGTCCGATACTGAATAAACGAGTATCTCCTCTAGATGGAAAAAGATTTTCTTTGAAAAGTAGTTTTGTTCCATCCGCTAGAGCTTGAAGAACTCCAAAAGGACCGGCATATTCAGGTCCAATACGTTGTTGTATCCCTGCAGAAATTTCTCTTTCTAACCACACAATTACTAATATGCCTATCGTGATTCCCAATACAAGAGTCAAAATAGGGACAAGCATCCATATAATTCCATAGACTTCGTTTAAGGATTTCAATCTGGAAAAAGAATTGATAGCTTGTACTGTTGTTGTATCAATTATCATTTCAACGATCAACTTCCCCCATAATAATATCTATGCTACCTAGTATTGTCATAATATCAGCCAGTTTCATTCTTTTAATTAATTGAGGAAGAATTTGCAAATTGATAAAACCCGGCGGGCGGATTTTCCATCTCCAAGGAAAACTACTTTGATCCCCTATTAGAAAAATTCCCAACTCTCCCTTTGGTGCTTCAACTCGAACATAAAGTTCTTGTTTCGGCAATTCAAAGGCGGGAGAAGTTTTTTTACTAATAAATCGATATTCAAAATCATTCCATTCTCGATTCCTTTCTCTATCAAAACTTCGAGTTTCTAAATTTTCATAAGGCCCCCCTGGAATCCCTTCCAAAGCCTGTTGAATAATTTTTACGGATTCCGTCATTTCACCAATTCGGACTAAATAACGAGCTAATGAATCCCCTTCTTTTTGCCACTGGACTCCCCAATCAAATTCGTCATAACACTCATAATGATCAACTTTACGAAGATCCCATCGTACTCCGGAAGCTCGTAGCATTGGTCCTGATAAACCCCAATTTATTGCTTCCTCTGCACTAACAATACCTATTCCTTCAACGCGTTCTAAAAAAATAGGATTTCGCGTAATAAGTTTTTGATATTCAGCAACTCCTGTTAAAAAATAATCGCAGAAATCCAAACATTTATCTAGCCAGCCATGAGGTAGATCAGCTGCTACTCCTCCGATACGAAAATAATTATGCATCATTCTCATACCAGTGGCAGCTTCGAATAAATCATATATTAACTCTCTTTCTCTAAAAATATAGAAGAAAGGGGTCTGCCCACCAATATCTGCCATAAAAGGGCCAAGCCATAAGAGATGAGAAGCTATACGACTCAACTCCAACATAATTACTCTGATATAGCTAGCTCTTTTAGGTACTTGAATATTTCCCAACTGTTCCGGTCCATTTATTGTTATCGCTTCTGTAAACATAGTAGCTAAATAATCCCAACGTGTTACATAAGGCAAATATTGTATAATTGTTCGGTTTTCCGCAATTTTTTCCATCCCTCTGTGTAAATAACCTAATATTGGTTCGCAGTCAATAACATCTTCACCGTCTAGACTAAGGATGAGTCGAAGAACGCCATGCATTGATGGGTGGTGGGGACCCATATTGACTATCATAAAGTCCTTTCTTGTAGCTGGTACATTCATAGGGGGTTCCTCGATTTATTTTTCCATGAATTACTGAAAACGAAAAGAAGTTCATCAAAATTCAAGTTTAAGATCTAATAAATCAAATAATAAAAAAAAAAAGACTCTTCAAATTAACGAGTTTTTGATTCCCGAATGTTCAACTGGCTAATTAATTCTTTATAACGTACTCCATTTTTCTTTGCCAAATAAGACAGTAGTCGTTGGCGTTTTCCTAGAATTTTCCGTAAACCTCTTTGAGATAAATAGTCTTTTCTATGTAATTCCAAATGTGAAGTAAGTCTTCGTATCTTATTAGTAAAACTTACTATTTGAAATTCAACGGATCCCTTGTTTTCTTTTTTTTCTTCTTGTGAAATAATTGAAATGAATGAACTTTTTACCATAAAATGAAATCCCCCTCCTCCCGCCTTTTTAAGATAGTTTTATTGATCAGTAATAATAAATAATGGAATGTTAAATAAGAATGTCAGTTTGTTTGAATTTGGTATACACAATAATCTTCAATTCGTTAGGAATTCCTAATTTTGTCAACATTAATTAATCCAATTTTTTTTTTATTCGGTTAGAAATACATAAAGAATGGTATATTTCTTCCCTTACAAAAGAAAAAAAAATTATATCTATATCTAAAAATTTAAAACGAAAAATTGGATTGATTCATTTATAGATCAAATTGATACATGATTGAATTCCATGTATCAGAATGGAATATGGGATGTAAAACAATGTATATGGACCTCTCCTTGTTTTCATATATTTCATATACTAGATTAGATATGCTATGGGATATATATGACAAATGGACCTTTACCGAATTTTTAATCGTGGACATATATGTATCCTTATCATACTAAACCGACTAGCATTATTGGTATCAAACCAATAGCGATTTATACAAGCTAAATCTTCTAATCGATAATTGGGCCAAAGAAAAAGTTTTAATTTAATTAGTTTATTTTTATCTCTATCAAAACGTTTGCTTTTATCTATAATGTGAGCGTGGTTTTTTATGTTATTATTATTGATAATTTCTGTATTTATATCATTTCCATTTTTTGAATTGAAAGAAATTAGAATTCTCAATTCTCTACGATGTTTAGAGGATAAAAGATTTTCGGGAACAAGTAAATCATAATTATTTTTGTCTTTATTTCTAGTTAAACTTTGATTTATTACAATAGATTCGGTAAAATTATTTTTATCAATATAGTTTTTTTTTCTGTATCTTTGATTAATTTGTTGTTTTCTCTTATGAACCAATAAAATATTTATGGTTTGATACATAATAAATTTTCCATCATTTTTTACCGACAGACGGGTTGATTCGATAATCAATATTCCCTTTTTCATCAATTCTGTAAGAGTTAAATCTTTCTGAATCATTAGAATATCTAGGCTCAGTTCTCCCCTTTGAATAGAGGATATAATAATTTCTCGTGGATTTGTCAATCTAAGCAGGAGACAATATATTTTTATATTATTGATTATTTTTTCATTTAAAGAATCATCCCATCTTAATTGAAAGCATAAATACCTTTTTAGCAAGAAATCAAGTTCTGCTTCCGTATTACTTTTGTATTGCTTTTTCTTTCTACGCTCTTTCCTGTCTGATCTTACATAATCTTCTTCAACATCTTTTTCTTGGTTTACTAGAACTGATTCAAGATCTACTTGATCCTCAGACTCTTTTTCTTCATGATTTTGATTCTTTAATTGAATGGATTTTGTTTCATTTGATGATATAGATATAAAAGGATCATTATTTTTCTTTTTGTTGATTTTTTTATTTTCACTAACATTTTTAGTTCCATTAAAATTTAAAAAAAGTAATTTGATTGGTATCACCCATGATTTTATCTTATATGCGTTGCAAAGTATCACAAATTTTGGAAAGAACCAAAATTCTAAATTTGATGTGGGACGATCTAGTATTTCTTCATTCATTCCCATCCAATCAAAAAGGTTTTTTTTTTGTTTGGTTCCGGTATCGATCCAGGATTCAATATCGACTTTCTTTCTAAGACCAAAATGAAGAATTCTCCAATCCAAATATTTTCTATGCGAGCTTTTTTCCGTATCGATAATATCATCTTCTGCTAGATGCTTATTGACAGGGATACCTCCCGACATATCAAATAATTTCCTTTTATCTATTTTGTAATTATAAAAAAGCTCTTGTTTATTATTTAATTGGAATGGTAATTCATAAATAGATGAGTCTTTTTTATCTTCATAATTAATGGATTTATATAATAAAATATTATATCTATAGTATTTTTTAAAATTATCTTTTTGGTTCGATAATGAATCTACTTCAAAATTATTTTGTTTTTCATAATGAATTAATGGGTCTTTGTCATATAAATTCCATTTATTTAAATCTTTATTTTGAATCATATGCTGTTGATTCATTCTATTTCGCCATTTTTGCGATATTAAGCTAGACCATCTGATCTGAGATAAATCGTATTTATATTGATAATTACTTCTTACCCAGTTTTTCCATTCATTCATTACAGAATTTCTAAAATTTGTATCTTTTAATTTGAACTGAAATCTTCCTTGGACTCCAAAATAATCTTTTATTTCATTCTTAAGAAAAAGAGATGCTCCATGATATTGAAGGACAGATCTTAACTTATATAGGTTAATAACTTGGACTTGTGATAATTTGTAAAATACATATGCTTGTGACAAGGAGGTTATGTTATAAAAAATCTTCGAGTTCTTATTTAAATTACTATAATTTAATGCCTTTTTTATAATCGAGATAAAGTGAATTGGTGTATTTTGATTTGTTTTATCAATTCTTTTGTTATTTTCTTTTTTATTATACATATAAATGTATTTATTAATCATTTTTCTTGGTGATTCAAGAAAAAACTGTACATTGATCCTCGGAATATTAATGATAGCTAGAAGGATATCTATATATATCTTTTCAATCAAAATTTTGATAAAAAAATATGATTTACGGACTAATTGAGCATTGTTTCTTTTTAATATCTGTAAAATATTTTTTGATGATTTTAATTTTAATCTTTTAGCATTATAACTTAGTTTGTTAGAACTAATATTTCTTTCTGAGATTAGAAATCGTTTTTTCTTTTCTTTTGTAATTTTTTCTATTTGATTTCTTATTGTCTTTGTTCTGGCATTCAGATCTTTCATTTTTTTTTCTGTCAGTGAATAGTTTATCCAATCCATAGATCGAATTGAAGTGGAAAATTTATGAATAGTCCGATTATTGATTGGTGAATTTTTTTCGTTTTTAGTTTCATTTAATTCATATACTTCTCTAAATCCAAATAATAGAATTGGATTTCTTTTTGATTTTGAAAATTTATTTATTATTTCTTTTAGAAATAGAATACCTTTGATGAACCAGTTTTTTGTTTCTTTCGGTAAATGTAGAAATAGTTTTCTTTTTTCTTTTAAAATTGTTAGAGTTAGAAAACCATTTTTTTTCAACTTTCTAATTTTTTTTTTTAGTTTTTTAAAAATAGGTTCAAAAAGTGAAAGCTCTTTTCGGGGAGAACCAAAAGGAAGTTCAGCTTCCATTCCCCAAACTGTTAAAAAACAAAAATCATTTTTTTGTCTTTTC